TTGTAATTTTTTGTTTTTTACTAAAATTTATAAGAAAATTAAAAATAATAATTTTAAAATAAAAAATAAATTATTTATATAATTAGATAATAAAAAAAAGTTTTTTTTTAAAAAAAAGTATCATTTTATATATTTTTTTTTGTACTTTTTTTTTATTAACTATTAGAAATTAATAATTTTATATCATTTTTTTAAAAAAAGGTGTAAAAAAGTTTAGCTATATAAATAATTTATGAATATATATTTATTATAATATATTTTAATATAATATATATATATATAAATAATTTTTAATCTAATAAATTCATCTATAAATATATTAAAATTAAATTTAAAATATATTTTAAATAAGTTATTAAAAAAAAAGGGATATTTATTTTACAATATTCTTATTATTATAAAATTATCATATAAGGGCTCAAAATTTAATTAGGAAGGAGAGATTTAACTTATATATATATTAAAAATTATTAAAATATAGAAAATTTTATTTAATTTATTTAACAATTAAAATTTAATATATATATATTATCTCTAATGAATTATTAATTAATTAAATTTTTATAATATATTTATATATATATATATATTAATTATCTATATAACATTATATTATATTATAATTAATATATATTTCATTATTTAATATAATATTATATAATTATTAATAAATATAATTCTTATATAATAGCACTTTTTTTTATAAAAAAAAAAAAAAGGTACCTTTTTTTCATTAAAATAAGCTTTTTTTTTATAAGTTAATAATATTTAGTTTAATATTTATTTATTTTTATTAACTAATTGATTTTATTGTTTAAGTTAAAATTTTAGAAAAAGTTAATAAAATTTAGTAGGTTAAATTTCTGAAAAATAAATTTATTAATAAATTTATTTTTGTTAATAAATTAAAATTAATTTATAATAATATGTTTATATAAAAAAAATATTAATTTGAATTTTAATTTATATTAAAAAGGGGAATTTTAAGTATTTTTTAAAAGAGTAATTTTAGGGAGGAAAAAATATTATGTTTATAATTATATTTTTAGATTAAAAAGTTTTATTCTAACTTAAAAATTAGGTTAAATTTAAATTTACATGTAAATTTTAGTGAAAAAATAAATTAATTTTAATAATTAATTTAATATTTATATTTTATTCGCAGTAAATATTTTTAAAAATTAAAGTAATTTAGATTTAGATATAATTTTTATTATAAACAAAGTTTGTGCCAGCAGTTGCGGTTATACAAATTATAAAAATTAATTTTATTAGTTTTAATAAATTTTTAAAAATAATTTTAAATTAAAATTTATTAGGTGAAATTTTAAATTTTAATAAAAAATTTATTTATTTAGTGATTTTAAGAAATTTAAATTTTAAACTAGGATTAGATACCCTATTATTTTAAACGTTAAATTAAAATGCTAAATTAGTATTAGTTATGTTCTTGAAAATTAAAGATTTTGGCGGTATTTTAGTCTATTCAGAGGAACCTGTTCTATAATTGATAATCCACGATTTAATTTACTTTTTTTATTAATTTATATATCATCGTAGTTTGAATATTTTAAAAGAATATTAATATTCATAATATTTTTTAAATAAAAAATCAGATCAAGGTATAGTTTATAAAAAAGAAGAAATGGGTTACAATAAATTTATTTAAGGATATTTTTTTTTAAAAAAGATTGAATTTGGATTTGAAAGTAATTTAATTAAAATTATTTAAATGATTTAAGCTCTAAAATATGTACATATTGCCCGTCGCTTTCACTTTAAGGTGAAATAAGTCGTAACAAAGTAGGCTTACTGGAAAGTGAGCCTAGAAAGAACAAATTAGAGCTTGATATAAAGTATTTTATTTACATTAAAAAGTGAATTGTGAAATTCAATTTAATTTGAAAAATAAAAATTATTTATTTAAAAAATTATAAATAAAATTAAAATAAAAAAATTTATTTTTATTATTAAAAAAGAAAAAATTTTATTTATTATAGTTTATTAGTATTATAAAAGAAATTTTTATATTTATTATTAAGAATAATTAATTTTTTTTACCTTGTGTATCAGGGTTTATTAAATATTTTTAAAAATTTAATTTTCTCGAATTTAAAAGAGTTAAATAAATATAATTTTATTGTAAAATAAATATTTAAAATATTTATTTAGTAATGAAATGTTAATCGTTTTTAAATATATCTAGTTTTTTTAGAAAAAAATTTAATTTTTTTATTATTAATAATTTTTATTTATTTATAAAATTTTTATTAATAGGAAAAATTTAAAGGGATAAGCTTTTAAATTAAAATTTAGAAATAAATATTTAATAATATTATAAATAGAATTTAAAGTTTTTAATTTTAAAATAATGTTATAATTAATTTTGGTATATAAATATTATTTATATTTAATTTAAATATTTTATAAAAATATAATTTTAAATTATAAAAATTTAGAAATTATGATAAAATTAGTATAATTTATAATTTATTTTTAATAAATTATTTTAAGATTAAGTAAAGGAATTCGGCAAAAAATTTTTCACCTGTTTATTAAAAACATGTCTTTTTGTTAAAAATTTAAAGTCAGGCCTGCCCACTGAGATTTAAATGGCCGCAGTATTTTGACTGTGCAAAGGTAGCATAATCATTAGTTTCTTAATTAGAAGCTGGAATGAAGGGTTTAATGAAAAAATAACTGTCTCTATTTAAATATATTAAAATTTTATTTTTAAGTTAAAAAGCTTAAATATTTTTAAAAGACGAGAAGACCCTATAGAGTTTTATATAAAATAAAAATTTAAATTTTTAATATTATTTAATTTTGATTTTATTTTATAATTTATTGGGAGGATATAAAAATTAAATAAACTTTTATTAATTAATACCATAAATTTATGAATTATTGATCCATATTTAATGATTATAAGATAAAATTACCTTAGGGATAACAGCGTAATTTTTTTTGAGAGTTCAAATCGATAAAAAAGATTGCGACCTCGATGTTGGATTAAAATTAATTTTTGGTGTAGAAGCTAAAAATTTTAGGTCTGTTCGACCTTTAAAATTTTACATGATCTGAGTTTAAACCGGTGTGAGCCAGGTTGGTTTCTATCTTTAAATTATTCTTATATTTTAGTACGAAAGGACCAAATATATAGTAAAATATTTAAATATTGAATATTAATAGTTATTTTGGCAGAATAGTGCGATAGATTTAGAATCTTTATATGTAATAAAAATATTACAAATAATACTTGATAATAAAAGATTTATTTTTAATATTTTTATCAATAATTATTTTATTAATTTGTGTTTTAATTAGAGTGGCTTTTTTAACGTTATTAGAACGTAAAGTTTTAGGTTATATTCAAATTCGTAAAGGGCCCAATAAAGTAGGATTTTTAGGATTAATTCAACCTTTTAGAGATGCAATTAAATTGTTTACTAAAGAACAAATTTATCCTTTTATATCAAATTTTAATTTATATTATTTTTGTCCAATTATAAATTTATTTTTATCTTTATTATTATGAATATGTATACCATTTATAAGAATAACTTTTAGATTTAATTTATCAGTTTTATTTTTTTTAAGAGTTTCTAGATTAAGAGTTTATACAATTATAATAGCAGGTTGATCTTCAAATTCTAATTATTCTTTATTAGGTAGATTACGTTCTGTTGCACAAACAATTTCTTATGAAGTAAGATTATTTTTAATTTTATTATCATTTTTATTTTTAATTTTAAGTGTTGATTTATATGATTTTTATAAATATCAACAAAATATTTGGTTTTTATTTTTATTAATACCTTTATGTTTTATATGACTAGTTTCAAGATTAGCTGAAACTAATCGGACACCATTTGATTTTGCTGAAGGTGAATCAGAATTAGTTTCTGGATTTAATGTTGAATATAGAAGAGGAAGATTTGCAATAATTTTTTTAGCTGAATATTCAAGAATTTTATTTATAAGAATATTATGTTGTATTTTATTTTTAGGATCAAATTTAAATTCATTAATATTTTTTTTAAAATTAAGTTTAATAAGATTTTTATGAATTTGAATTCGAGGTACTTTACCTCGGTTTCGTTATGATAAGTTAATATATTTATCTTGAAAATGTTATTTACCTGTATCTTTAAGATTATTATCTTTTTTTTTTGGTTTTAAAATTTTTATTTTCATTTTTAATTAGTTAATTATTTTTAGTATTTAAGTTAATAGAAGATTGAACTTCTATATTATATTTTCAAAATATAAACTTATTCAAGTTCATTAACTAATAAAAAATAATTTTATCTCAAATTTTTCTTAAAAAAGGATTAATTAAATAATAACTAAAATATAAAATTGTTAAAATTTGACCAAGAAAAATATAAGGATCTTCTACAGGACGAGCTCCAATTCAAGTTAATAAAATAATAATAGAAAATAAAAATCAAAATAATAATTTATTTAATGGGTAAAATTGAAGTCTTTGAATTTTTTTTTTATTTGTAAATGGTAAAATATATAAAATAGCAATTGAAAAAACTAAAGCAATTACTCCTCCTAATTTATTAGGAATAGAACGAAGAATAGCATAAGCAAATAAGAAATATCATTCAGGTTGAATATGAATAGGGGTAACTAAAGGATTAGCAGGAATAAAATTATCAGGATCTCCTAATAAATAAGGATTAGTTAAAGATAAAAAAATTAATAAAAATATTATAATTAAAAATCCAACAATATCTTTTAATGAAAAGAAAGGATGAAAAGGAATTTTATCAATATTACTTTTTGTTCCTAAAGGATTTCTTGAACCTGTTTGATGAAGAAAAAGTAAATGAATAATTACTAAAGCTAAAACAATAAAAGGAAAAAGAAAATGTAAAGTAAAAAATCGATTTAAAGTTGCATTATCTACTGCAAATCCTCCTCATATTCATTGAACAATTATTGATCCTAAATAAGGAATAGCTGATAAAAGATTAGTAATAACAGTTGCTCCTCAAAAAGATATTTGACCTCAAGGTAAAACATACCCTAAAAATGCTGTTCCTATAGTAATAAAAAAAATTGTTACACCAATTAATCAAGTTTCTTTTAAATAATAAGATCTATAATAAATTCCTCGTCCAATATGAATATATAGACAAATAAAAAAAAAAGAAGCTCCATTAGTATGTAATGTTCGGATTAATCAACCATAATTTACATCACGGCAAATATGAGCTACTCTATTAAAGGCTAATTCAATATTAGGACAATAATGTATAGCTAAAAATAGTCCAGTAATAATTTGAATTATTAAACAAATTCCTAATAAAGATCCAAAATTTCATAATGTTGTAATATTTGATGGAGTAGGTAAATCAATTAATGAATTATTAAAAATTTTAATTAAAGGTGAAGATTTTCGAATTGGTATTTTCATTAAAATTTTTGTCGTAAAGGTCCATAATTTAAATTAGTGATTTTAACAACTATAATTAAAGTAATTAATAAATAAATAATTATTGAAAAAAAAATTAAATTTGTTGGATAATTTATATATTTATTTATAGAAAGATTATTAATTTTTTGAGTTTCTTGATTTATATTATCATAAGAATATAAATTAAAACTAAATAAATAAAAATCAATTAATATTAATAATAATGTAGAAAATAATATTATAATAATTGTTAATATTATTAATTTATAAGAAAATTTGAATTTTTCATTTGAAGCAATTCTGGTTATATAAATAAATAAAATTAATATAGCTCCAATTATAATTAAAAATAAAATATATGAAAATCAAAAATTATAATTTATTAATCCTGTTATTAATGAAATTAATGTAGATTGAATTAATAAAACTAACCCAAAAGATAAAGGATGATTTAAAAAAATAAATATAATTGATAAAGTAATTAATATAATTATTATTGATGTTATAATACAAAGGATAGTTTATTAAAATATTAATTTTGGAGATTAAAGATAAGAATTATATCTTTCCTTTGAAGTTTTAAAAGAAAAATCTTATTTTTGATTTACAAGATCAATATTTTATTTTAAATTATTAAAACAATGTTAATGTATCTTTTTATTTCTACATTTATATTTATTTCAGGATTAATTGTTTTTTCTTCTAAACGTAAACATTTACTATTAATATTATTAAGATTAGAATTTATTGTATTATCATTATATTTTTTAATTTTTATTTATCTTTTTAATATAAATTATGAATATTATTTTTCAATGATTTTTTTAACAATAAGTGTATGTGAAGGTGTTTTAGGTTTATCAATTTTAGTTATAATAATTCGTACACATGGAAATGATTATATTTTAACTTTTTCTTCTTTATGATAAAATTTTTTATAAGATTAATATTTTTAATGCCTTTATGTTTTATTTATAATTTTTATTGATTAATTCAATTTTGTTTTTTTATTTTAACATTTTTATTTATTATTAATTTAAGATTTAATTATTGTTTTATAAGATTATCTTATAGTTTAGGTTGTGATTTATTGTCCTATTCTTTAATTATCTTAAGATTTTGAATTTGTTCTTTAATAATTTTAGCTAGAGAAAAATTATTAAAGTTAAATAATTTTTATAATTTATTTTTATTTATTATAATTTTTTTAATAATTAGTTTATTTTTAGCTTTTTCTTCATTAAATTTATTTATATTTTATTTATTTTTTGAAATTAGTTTAATTCCAACTTTAATTTTAATTATTGGTTGAGGGTATCAACCTGAACGTATTGAAGCAGGGATATATTTATTATTTTATACTTTATTAGTTTCTTTACCAATAATAATTTCTATTTTTTATTTTTATGAAAAATTTAATACTTTGGAATTTTTTTTTATAAATAAAGATATTAATAATATTTTTATATATTTTTTTATAAATTTAGTATTTTTTATTAAAATACCTATATATTTTATTCATTTATGATTACCTAAAGCTCATGTTGAAGCACCTGTATCAGGATCAATAATTTTAGCAGGCATTATATTAAAATTAGGTGGTTATGGATTTTTACGTTTAATAAATTTATTTATTAATCTTGGTATAAAAATTAATATTATTTTTATTATTATTAGATTAGTTGGAAGTTTATTTGTTTCTTTAATTTGTATACGTCAAAGTGATATTAAATCTTTAATTGCTTATTCTTCTGTAGTTCATATAGGATTAGTATTAGCAGGAATTATAACATTAAATATTTGAGGATTTTGGGGCTCATTAGTAATAATATTAGCTCATGGTTTATGTTCATCAGGTTTATTTTGTTTAGCTAATATTGTTTATGAACGAATTAATAGACGAAGATTATATTTAAATAAAGGATTATTGAATATTATACCAAATTTATCTTTATGATGATTTCTTTTCTGTTCTTCTAATATAGCTGCACCTCCTTCATTTAATTTATTAGGAGAAATTATTTTAATTAATAGTTTAGTTAGTTTTAATAAATTAACAATAATTTTTTTATCTTTTATATCTTTTTTTAGTGCTGTATATTGTTTATTTCTTTATTCTTTTTCTCAACATGGTAAATATTTTAGAGGATTATTTTCTATTTATCAAATTACATACCGAGAATATTTATTATTATTTTTACATTGATTTCCTTTAAATATTTTAATTTTAAAAGGTGAATATTTTATATTTTGAATTTATTCAAATAGTTTATTAAAAATATTGATTTGTGGAATCAAAGATATAAAATTTTATTTTGAATAATTTTATCAATTTGTAAAATTTATTTTTATTTTTTTTTAATATTATCATTATTTTTATTTTTTTTTGGTTTAAATTTAATAATTTTAGATTTAAGTTTAATTATTGAATTAAATTTATTAACTTTAAATTCATCTTCAATTATTATAGTTTTATTATTAGATTGAATATCTTTATTATTTATGAGATTTGTATTATTTATTTCTTCTATAGTAATTTTTTATAGAAATGAATATATAGAAGGTGATTTAAATTTAAATCGATTTATTTTATTAGTTATTTTATTTGTTTTATCAATAATATTATTAATTATTAGTCCTAATTTAATTTCTATTTTATTAGGTTGAGATGGTTTAGGTTTAGTTTCTTATTGTTTAGTTATTTATTATCAGAATATTAAATCTTTTAATGCTGGTATGTTAACTGCTTTATCTAATCGTATTGGTGATGTAGCATTATTAATATCAATTGCTTGAATATTAAATTATGGAAGATGAAATTATATTTTTTATTTAGAATTTATAAAAAATGATTTAATTATAAATTTAATTTCTTATTTAGTAGTTTTAGCAGCTTTAACAAAAAGAGCACAAATTCCATTTTCAGCTTGATTACCAGCTGCTATAGCGGCTCCAACTCCTGTTTCATCATTAGTTCATTCATCTACTTTAGTAACAGCCGGAGTTTATTTATTAATTCGATTTAATTATGCATTTTCATCAAATTTAATATTATTTTTAATATTTATTTCTAGATTAACAATATTTATATCTGGTTTGGGAGCTAATTTTGAATTTGATTTAAAAAAAATTATTGCTCTTTCAACTTTAAGGCAATTAGGATTAATAATAAGAATTTTATCTTTAGGAAGATATAAATTAGCTTTTTTTCATCTTTTAATTCATGCTTTATTTAAAGCTTTATTATTTATATGTGCTGGTAATATCATTCATAACCTAAATAATTGTCAAGATATTCGTTTTATAGGAAGATTAAGATCTCAAATACCTTTAACTTGTACTTTTTTTAATATTTGTAATTTTTCTCTTTGTGGATTACCATTTTTTTCAGGGTTTTATTCTAAAGATTTAATAGTTGAAGTAATATCTATACAATTTTTAAATATTTATATTTATATAATTTTTTATATTTCTATTGGTTTAACTGTTTGTTATAGATTTCGTTTAATATATTATTCATTAACAGGAAATTTTAATTTTGTAAGTTTAAATTGTTTAATAGAAAAGGAATCATTTATAATAAAAGGTATAATAGGTTTAATTTTTTTTACTATTTTTAGTGGAAGTTTATTAATATGATTAATATTTTCTGAACCTTATTTTATTTGTTTATCTTTTTTTTTAAAAATAATAACTTTAATTATAGTTTTATTAGGTATATTTTTAGGATATGAAATGGCTAAATTTAAAATAAATTATAATTTAAAATCTTTAAAATATTTAACTTTAAGGTCTTTTTTATCAATAATATGAAATATACCTTTGATTTCAACCTTAGGTCTAAATTTTTATCCTATTTATTTAGGTGATATTTATATAAAAACTTTTGATCAAGGATGATTTGAATATTATGGAAGTCAAAATTTAAGTAAAAATTTAATTTTAACATCAAAATTTTTACAATTATTTTCAAATAATCATTTAAAAATTTATTTTATAATAATAATTTATTGAATTATTTTTTTGTTATTAAATATTTATTAACTTAAATAGCTTATAAAGAGCATAATATTGAAGATATTAAGGAAATATATTTATTTTTAAGTAATAAATTTATAAGAAATTATTTCTAATTTTACAATGAAAATGTAATGTTTTATTAAACTATATAAATAGAAATATAAACGAAATTACATCGCTTAAGAATTAAGTTAGAAGCTTATTCTTGAATTTCATATTTCTTTAATTGGAGATTAAACTCATTTTTATCATTAACAGTGATATACCTCAAATTTTGGTTTCAATTAAAATAAGGATGATTAATTCATCAATTTTTAGGTCGAAACTAAATGTAAAATTTTTTACTTCTTATTATAAGATAAATTGAAATTTCAATATCTTTTAAATGCAACTTAAATGTTATAATTAACTATTATCCTATTATAAAGTTCAATTTAAAGCTCCTTGTCTTCATTCATGATAAAGTCCTATTAATAAAATAAAAATAAAAAAAATAATTAAAATTGAATAATTTAATAAATTAGAATATTTTAAAGTTAAAATTATAGGTAATAATAAAGTAATTTCAACATCAAAAATTAAAAAAATTACAGCAATTAAAAAAAAATGTAAAGAAAAAGGTAATCGTGCGGTACTTTTAGGATCAAATCCACATTCAAAAGGTGATCTTTTTTCACGATCTATAAAACTTTTTTTAGAAAATAAATTAAGTATAATAATTAATAAAAAATTAATTAATAAAATAATTAATGATATGTAAAAGATTATTTTAATTATTTATACTAGGTATTCTAGATTTTTTGATTGGAAGTCAAATATAATAATTTATATTATATAAATATCTACCTCATCAGTAAATAGAAATATAGAGGAATAGTCAAACTACATCAACAAAATGTCAATATCAAGCAGCTGCTTCAAATCCAAAATGATGAATTGAGGAAAAATGATTATAATAATGTCGAATTAAACAAATTAAAAGAAAAGTTGATCCAATAATTACATGTAAACCATGAAATCCTGTAGCTATAAAAAATGATGATCCATAAACTGAATCTGAAATTGTGAAAGGAGCTTCTAAATATTCATAAGCTTGTAAAATAGAAAAATATAGTCCTAAAATTACTGTTAAAATTAAGCCTTGTAATGTTTGATTATAATTATTTTCTATTAAACTATGATGAGCTCAAGTTACTGTTAAACCTGAAGTTAATAAAATTAGAGTATTTAATAAGGGAATTTCAATTGGATTAAAAGTTTGAATACCTTTAGGTGGTCAAATTATACCTAATTCAATTCTTGGAGATAAAGAATTATGAAAAAATCCTCAAAAAAAAGAAATAAAAAAAAATACTTCTGATGTAATAAATAAAATTATTCCTCAACGTAATCCAATGGTAACTTGATAGGTATGTAATCCTTGAAAGGTTCCTTCTCGTGTGATATCTCGTCATCATTGATATATCACAAGAATAGTAATAAATAATCCTAATAATAATAGATCTCTTTTATAAAGGTGGAATCATTTAATTAAACCTATAGCAATTGTTATTGCTCTTAAAGCTCCTAATAAAGGTCATGGTCTAACATCAACTAAATGAAATGGGTGATTTTTATGGGATTTCATTAATTTACTTCTCTAGAATATAGTGTTCTTAAAATTGCAAATACATAAGATTGAATAATGGAAACAGCAAATTCTAAAATTAAAAGAAGAATTTGAATTAAAATAAGAAAATTTAAAAAAATTAATGATAATATTGAACCCGTATTTCCTAATAAAGTTAATAATAAATGTCCAGCAATTATATTAGCTGAAAGTCGAACAGCTAAGGTTCCTGGTCGAATAATATTTCTAATAGTTTCAATACATACTATAAATGGTATAAGAATTGGTGGAGTTCCTTGAGGAACTAAATGAGCAAATATATGAATAGTATTATTAATTCATCCATAAATAATAAATGTTAATCATAAAGGTAAAGCTAATGTCAATGTTAAAGATATATGTCTTGTTCTTGTAAAAATATAAGGAAATAATCCTAAAAAATTATTAAATAAAATAAAAGAAAATAATGAAACAAAAATTAATGTTCTTCCTTTAGAATTATTTCCTAATAAAATTTTAAATTCTTTATGTAAAGTTAAAATAATATTTAATCAAAGAATTGATAATCGTGAAGGAATTAATCAAAAAGAAAAGGGGATAATTAATATTCCTAAGAATGTTCTTAATCAATTTAAAGATAAATTTAAATTAGTTGAAGGATCAAAAGAGGAAAATAAGTTTGTTATCATTTTCAATTATAAGATAAAAGTTTTTTATTTGATAAAGTTTTTTTAATATTATATTTAAAGATAAAATAATTTAAAAAATTAAATATTAAAAAAATTAATAAAAATAAAAAAAATAAAGATAATCAATTTAAAGGAGCTATTTGTGGAATTAAAAATTATTAATTTATTAATAATTTTAGCTTGACAAGCTAATGTTATAATTTAACTAAATTTTTCATTAGAAGTAAGAGCTAATTTACTATATTATGGTTTAAAATTCCATTGCTTGCTTTCAGCCACCTAATGAAATTTCTGTTATTTTAGAAATTCATTTAATAAAATATAAAGGAGAAATTCTTTCAATTACAATAGGTATAAATCTATGATTAGCACCACAAATTTCTGAACATTGTCCAAAAAATAGGCCTGTTCGATTAGAAGTAAATCTAATTTGATTTAAACGTCCTGGTGTAGCATCAATTTTTACACCTAATGAAGGAATAGTTCAAGAATGAATAACATCAGCTGATGTAACTAATATTCGAATTTGAGATTCAAAAGGAATAACAATTCGATTATCAACATCTAATAAACGAAAATTAAAAGAATTTAATTCTTTACTTGGAATTATATAAGAATCAAATTCAATATTTTTAAAATCAGAATATTCATATGATCAATATCATTGATGTCCAATAGTTTTAATAGTAATTAAAGGATTATTAATTTCGTCAAGAATATAAATTAATCGTAAAGATGGAAGAGCAATAAAAATTAAAGTAATAGCTGGTAAAACTGTTCAAATAATTTCAATTGTTTGTCCTTCAAGAAGATAACGATAAGAAAATTTATTAAAAAATAAAGAGATTAATAATTGTCCTACTAAAATTGTAATAATAACAAGAATTAATAATGTATGATCATGAAAGAAAGAGAGTTGCTCTATTAAAGGAGATGCTCTATCTTGAAGTAAAAGAGTTTTTCATGTTGCAATTTCTAAAAAAAGTTTAAACTTTATATTTGGGGTTTAAATCCAATGCACTATTCTGCCATAATAGAATTTAGAAGTTAAAATTGGAAGTTCTGAATATCTATGTTCTGCCGGAGGAAGAAATTGTAATCATTCAATAGAAGTAATTATATTTAAAGTTACTAATCTTTTTCGTTTTACAGAAAATCTTTCTCATAAAATAAAAAGAAAATATAATACTCCAATTAAAGAAATTAAAGAACCAATTGAAGAAACAATATTTCAAAGTATAAAAGCATCTGGATAATCAGAATATCGTCGAGGTATTCCTCTTAAACCTAAAAAATGTTGGGGAAAAAAGGTTATATTTACTCCAATAAATATAACAAAAAATTGAATTTTTAAAAATTTATTATTTAAAGTTAAACCAGTAAATAAAGGGAATCATTGAACAATTCCTGCTATAATAGCAAAAACTGCTCCTATTGATAAAACATAATGAAAATGAGCAACTACATAATATGTATCATGTAAAATAATATCAATTGATGAATTAGCTAAAACTACGCCAGTCAATCCTCCAATAGTAAATAAAAAAACAAAGCCTAAAGCTCAAAGAGTAACAGGATTAGATAAAATTTGTGTTCCATGGAATGTTGCTAACCAACTAAATACTTTAATTCCTGTAGGAACAGCAATAATTATTGTTGCTGAAGTAAAATATGCTCGAGTATCTACATCTATTCCTACAGTAAATATATGATGAGCTCAAACAACAAATCCTAATAATCCAATTGCTATTATAGCATAAATTATACCTAAAGTTCCAAAGGCTTCCTTTTTACCTCTTTCTTGTCTAATAATATGTGAAATTATACCGAATCCAGGTAAAATTAAAATATAAACTTCAGGATGTCCAAAAAATCAAAATAAATGTTGATATAAAATTGGATCACCTCCTCCGGCTGGATCAAAAAATGAAGTATTTAAATTACGATCAGTTAAAAGTATAGTAATTGCTCCTGCTAAAACAGGTAATGATAAAAGTAATAAAATAGTAGTAATAACAACTGCCCAAACAAATAAAGGTGTTCGATCTAAAGATATACCTTTGGGTCGTATATTAATAACTGTAGTGATAAAATTTACAGCACCTAAAATTGAAGAAATTCCTGCTAAATGAAGGCTAAAAATAGCTAAATCTACAGAAGCTCCTCTATGAGCTACATTAGCTGATAATGGAGGATAAACTGTTCAACCTGTTCCTGCACCATTTTCTACAATTCTTCTTATAATTAATAAAGTTAATGAAGGAGGTAAAAGTCAAAATCTTATATTATTTATTCGAGGGAATGCTATATCTGGAGCTCCTAATATTAAGGGAACTAATCAATTTCCAAATCCACCAATTATAATAGGTATAACTATAAAAAAAATTATAATAAAAGCATGAGCTGTAACAATAACATTATAAATTTGATCGTCACCAATTAAAGATCCGGGATTTCCTAATTCTGAACGAATTAATAATCTTAAAGAAGTTCCTACTATTCTTGCCCAAGCTCCAAGAATAAAGTACAAAGTACCAATATCTTTATGATTAGTTGAATATAATCATTTATTCGGTAAAATGGCTGAAATTAGGCAATAAATTGTAAATTTATTTATGAAATAAAAATTTCTTTTACCAATACTGAATATTTTTGATTATATATTTAATTTTTTAGTCTTATAGTCAAATATGATATTAAATTGCAAATTTAAAGGTAATTTTTAATTTAAGGCTTAGGAAATTAGTCCCTATTTTTAACTTTGAAGGTTATTAGTTTTTTTTTAACTTAAATCCTTAATAAGAATTAAAGATTAAATTACATCCTAATAAACCAGTTAAAGAAATAAAATTTAAAAAATATATAAAAAAATTAATTTTTTTAATTGAATAAACTAAAGTTTCATTTGTATTTAATAATAAGGCAGAAAATGTGATACGTAAATAAAAAAATAAAGTAATTAATGTAAAAGTAATCAAAAGAAATCTAATTCTATAAAATTTATTTTGAATTAAATTATTAATTGCCAATCATTTAGGAAAAAATCCAAGAAAGGGGGGCAATCCTCCTAAAGAAAGAAAATTAAAAATAAATATAATTTTTATATTTTTATTAAAATTAATTATATTAAAAAGTTGTTTTAAATAAAAAGTATTTAAAATTTTAAATATAAAAATTAAATTTAATGTAATAATTGAATAAATAATAAAATAAATAAATCAAATAAATTGAAAATTTAATATTCTTGCAATTATTCATCCAATATGATTAATAGATGAATAAGCTATAATTTTTCGTAAACTAATTTGGTTTAATCCTAAAATTCTTCCAATTAAAGAAGAAAAAATAATAATACAAGAAAAATATAAAGTTATTTGAAAATTATATATAATTAGAATTATTGGTGCAATTTTTTGTCATGTTAATATAATAAAACAATTTCATCAATTTAAACCTTCCATTACTTCGGGGAATCAAGCATGGAAAGGTGCAGCACCTATTTTAGTTAATAAGGATGAATTTAAAATTAATATAAAATAATAATTATTAAAATTTATATTAAAAAATTCATTTAAATTTAATGATATAACAATAGAAAATAAAAGAATAATTGAAGCAAGAGATTGAGTAATAAAATATTTTAATGCTGCTTCTGATGGATATTGAGTCTTATGATTTTTTAATAAAGGAATAATTGATAATATATTAATTTCTAAACCAATTCATATTCTAAAACAAGAATAAGAAGAAATAGCCATTAAAGTTCCTAATATTAATGTACTAATAAATAAAATTTTATGAAATTTAAAAATTAAAAAAAAAAGGATTATTACCTTTATACTTGGGGTATGAACCCAATAGCTTAATTAGCTTATTTTTTTATATTTTAGTATATGATGTATAAAAGTTTTTGATACTTTAGGAAATAGTTTAATTCTATTAAATATAAGTAAAGGTGTGGGGCACATTATTAATTCTATCAAAATTATCCTTTTTTTCAGGCACTTTACT